TAACATCAGGAAATGGAACAATCGCGAATCTCTAGTAACTGGCCGAGCCGCTAAAGTAGCTAAAGTAGTGATGAATCCCGTCAGTAAAATGGGTCCTATGGAAAGTCCATCGATTCCCGGTCTCCAGTGAAAATCAAAAGTATTTATCCATTTATAAGCCTCCTCTAATTGGATTAATGGATCGTCCAATTGGAAATGATAACAGAACGCATAGGTCGTTAGAAGGAGTTCTAATAAGCATATACAAATAGTATACCACCGAACCACTTTATTTTGATTCCCTCTACGAGGGAGAAAGAAAATTGACGAACCCGCGGATATCGGCAAAACAACAATTATTGTTAACCAAGGAAAATAACTCGTGGTAAAGACAAGATAGACTTTGACCAGAAAAACCCGCGCTCGGAATAATTTCTCGAGTACGGGTTTTTGTCGGTAAAGAGGAATCAAATGGATTCAAGTGGATTTTTCTAGAACGTATCAATAAGCTAGACCCATGCTGCGAGTTGTCTCATGCCATAAGTAAACCCGAACACTCAAGAAATCTGTTGGACAAGCGGATTCACATCTCTTACAACCTACACAGTCCTCTGTTCTTGGAGCAGAAGCAATTTGTTTAGCTTTACATCCGTCCCAAGGTATCATTTCCAATACATCTGTGGGGCAGGCTCGTACACATTGAGTACACCCTATACATGTATCATAAATCTTTACTGAATGCGACATTGGATCTATAAATTTTTTGAACTTTATGAATTTTCGATCTGGCTTCATTAGTAATTGAATTATATATATTATGTTGTAGACGCCAGACGAATCAGTGGTTTACCAGAATTTTTTTGATAATCAATCTATTTCTGGATCTGTTCATGAGCAAGGGCCAAGATACTTTGATTTCTTACGTTTCAACAAGCATGGTCATACGAATCATACATGCTAGTTCTAAATTAGTGAATATATTGTAGATATCTGTCTTTATTTATATCATTAATACTATTTATTCAACAAATTCGATTGATTGATACGAGTTGATTTTCTATTACGATGGATCGATGAAACAATAGCCGGCCCAATAGCTGCTTCAGCGGCTGCAATAGCTATAACAAAAATCGAGAAAATATCTCCTTTTAATTGACGACTATCAAACAAATCAGAAAATGTTACGAGATTTATATTAACCGCATTCAGTATAAGTTCAAGACACATAAGTGCTCTAACCATGTTTCGACTTGTGATCAATCCATAAATACCGATAGAAAATAAATAGGCACTCAAAATAAGTACATGTTCGGTCATCATTGACCAACCCCTCATCAATCTTGATTCATTTCAATATGAACAACAATTTCACCGATTTGATTAGAATATAAATTAAGTACGAAACAAAGTAAGGTATTAGTAATGGATCGAACTAAACCCCTTTCAATTTCATATATGAACAATAGAATATGAAAATGGAACTGAAGGAAAATGGATGTGATAACATAGAACAAAACAAGACTTTATTTATTTTATTTTGGATCTAAGTATTTATTACTTAATTACTTTACTGCCGGGCCATAGCAATTGCACCTATCAAAGCAACTAAAAGAATTATAGAAATGAGTTCAAATGGAAGGTAAAAATCTGTTGATAAATGAATCCCAATTTGTTGAACGTTACTTGTTAGGTCCTGCTCTATAATCTGATTTGATCTTGTAGTCCAAACAATCCCGTACCACGACGTATCCGAGATAGTAGTAATTAGTGAAAAAAGAATACTTGTACAAACCAGTGAAGTGACCCCATCCCCAACGGTCCAAAGATAGAAATCGTTGTAATATTCTGAACCATTCATGAACATCACAGCAAATAGGATTAAAACATTTACAGCCCCTACGTAAATAAGGAGCTGTGCAGCAGCTACAAAATAGGAGTTAGATGGAATATGGAATAAGGATATACAAACAAGAACCAGTCCCAATGAAAAAGCAGAATAAATTGGGTTGGTAAGTAAGACCACCCCCAGACCTCCTAATATAAGACCTGATCCCAGAAATACTAAAAGAATATCATGTATTGGTCCAGGTAAACCCATTATGTGTAAAAAAAGAGATAAATAAATCGAAATATTTCATAAACTTACTAACCGATCCAAGAAAAAAGAGGTTACCTTATTTTTTTCTTGTATATGATACGTTCCTAATTGAATCCTAAAGGGGTGTAGATTTATATAGATACAGTTATTGGATCAATCCCGCTACTGTATCTGAAAGAGTAGTTCGGAATTGTATATTTTGAAATCATCACAGATCTATGAATCCATTCTAAATCAAAATCAAGCCTTGATTCTCACCAATCAATAGTTATTTACTGACCTAGCAAAATGAAAGAAGCCTCACTCCTTTACTTTAGATCAAAACGGAATCTTAGTAATTGGTAATCGTTTTTGAATCAAGAGGTTTACCCCTGATTATTTTGATTGGAGTCGAATTCGTAATTGTTCGAATTGTGTAATCTCCAATTACTGACATTGGTAACCGGCCCAAAGCAATTTGATTATAATTCAATTCGTGACGATCATAAGTAGAAAGTTCATATTCTTCAGTCATTGATAAACAGTTTGTTGGACAATACTCGACACAATTACCACAAAATATACAGATTCCAAAATCAATACTATAATTAAGCAATCGTTTCTTTCTAATATCCGTTTCCAATCTCCAATGAACAACGGGTAGATCTATGGGGCATACCCGAACACATACTTCACAAGCAATGCATTTATCAAATTCAAAATGGATTCGACCACGAAAACGCTCCGATGTGATCGATTTTTCATAAGGATATTGAATAGTCACAGGTAAACGATTCACGTGAGATAAGGTAATCATGAAACTTTGACCAATATACCTTGCAGCTCGTATTGTCTGTTGACCATAATTCATGAACCCAGTCACCATAGGGAACATATCGTGGATATCCATGAATAGTTTGATGTTTCTTTCTCTTGCTCTAGATAGGTTATGAATCTAGAATATCCTATTTTGTTATAGCGAAACGAGTTGGGAAGAAGTTGTTAATAATAGATTACCTAGAGAAATAGGTAAAAGAAATTTCCACCCAAGGTTTAATAGCTGGTCCATTCTCATCCTAGGTAAAGTCCATCTTGTTGTGATAGGAATGAACAGGAACAAATAAGCTTTAGCTAATGTAATAAGGATACCAATTGTCATTCCAAAGACTCCACCTGTTTTATTTATTCCAAAAGGTTCAGAAATGAATATGTACGGAATAGAGAAATTCCACCCGCCCAAGTAAAGAACTGTTACAAATAATGAAGAAACTAGTAGATTTAGGTAAGAAGCAACGTAAAATAAACCAGATTTAATACCTGAATATTCGGTTTGATAACCTGCTACTAATTCCTCCTCTGCTTCTGGTAAATCAAAAGGTAATCTTTCACATTCCGCTAGGGAAGAAATTAGAAAAACTATAAACCCTATAGGTTGACGCCACAGATTCCACCCCCAAAACCCATATTTTGACTGTGCCTCAACTATATCAACTGTACTTGAACTGTTAGATAATCATAGTCGATGATAACATCACTATTCCCATCGCTATTCCAGAACCGCACATGAAACCTCAGCTTCATACGGCTCCTCGATGGCCACAAATAAATCTAAGGACTGGTTCATTATTACCTCGGCATGTTTGTAGTGTAGATTAGAGTAAAGATGTATCGAAGAGTCCCGAATTAGACCAATGGAATTCCGTCCGCCATAATAAAAAAAAAAAGCGCTTCCGAATTGATCTCATCCTTTATTTTCTAATTAGACTTAGAATTCTTTTAGTTCAGTAATAACTTAATCCTTCAATAAAATACTCGTTGTTTCAATAGATATTTCGACCCATACTTTTCGTACGAAAAATTATTAGACACTAATTCATAAGTTATAGTTGATAAATCATTATAAGAATTCTATCCGTATGAATATGGATAGGATTGAGGAAAGAAAGAATAAACAAAGATCTCTTATTATTCAGTTTTCCTATTGCATTCCATTTCTTTCGTTCCTGTTCTTCTTTCTCACTCAGAAGGGGGGTTTCTAAAAAATCAAATCAAAGGATTACTTCGTTCTCGACAGTCATTTATTTAATCAGTGGATAGAAGCATACTCTGGATCGGAATCGTGAGGAAGTACTGCTTGATCATTTCTACGAACTTAAAGCCCTCATTATGATTCCTTTTATTTTATGCAGAAATATCCCTTTGGATACCTTACATTATCTTCATCACTAATCCTTTGTGTACCTTTGTGTTCCTAACCGTCCACTCATTTTTGATTGATCCCCGATATGGTAATACATACAACATACACAACATACAACAACATAGAATACAATAGTAGAAACTCCATACAGTTGATCTTTTGCACCCGCTTCAAGTCATGATGACTAATCAACCAATCTTGGGGTAAACAGTTTCGACCGCTTATGTTTACTTCCACTTTACTCTCGTACATAGGGAATGAGAATCAATCTTCTTACTGCAAATTCATAAGCTGTTTTGTTTCACTCATATAACTATCTGGTTTAACTCATCGACCCGAATGATGAATAAAAAGAGAAAGGTATCTATTCAACACATCCAACCCCTTTCCTGGAAATAAAGGAAAGGGGTAAAGGTTCATGTTCCAACGAATCACACGTAGAGATATTGATAACACACACGGAGTTAATGGTATTTCATAACTAATAGATTGAGCAGCAGCTCGTAGACCACCTGAAAAGGAATATTTATTATTCGATCCATATCCTGACATAAGAAGTCCAATAGGAGCAATACTGGAAATAGCGATCCATAAAAAAACGCCTAGACTGAGATCGGCTAGAACAAGGCGATAGCCAAAAGGAATTACTAAATAGCTTAGTAGAATTGATATGACCGCTATAGATGGCCCCATACTGAATAAACGAACATCTCCTCTAGATGGGAGAAGATCCTCTTTCAAAAGTAGTTTGGTCCCATCTGCTAGAGCTTGAAGAATTCCCAAAGGGCCGGCATATTCAGGCCCGATACGTTGTTGTATCCCTGCAGATATTTCTCTTTCTAACCACACAATCACGAGTACGCCTATTGTGATTCCCGATACAGGAGTAAAAATAGGGACAAGCAGCCATAAGAGGTCTATGACCTCTTTTAAGGATTCCGATCTGGAAAAAGAATTGATAGCTTGTACTTCTGTCGTATCAATTATCATTTCAACGATCAACTTCTCCCATAATGATATCTATACTACCTAGTATCGTCATGATATCAGCCAATTTCATTCTTTTAACTAGCTGAGGAAGAATTTGCAAATTGATGAAACCAGGTGGACGAATTTTCCATCTCCAGGGAAAAACACTATTATCCCCTATCAGAAAAATTCCCAATTCTCCCTTTGGGGCTTCTACTCTCACATAAAGTTCTTGTTTCGACAATTCAAAAGTGGGAGAAGGCTTTTTACTAATGAATCGATATTCAAAACCATTCCATTCGGAATCACTTGCTCTATCAAAGCGTCGAACTTCTAAGTTCTCATAGGGCCCCCCCGGAATTCCTTCTAGAGCCTGTTGAATAATTTTTATGGATTCCGTCATTTCATTGATTCGTACTAAATAACGAGCTAATGAGTCTCCTTCTTTTTGCCACTGGACTTCCCAATCGAATTCATCGTAACACTCATAATGATCAACTTTACGAAGATCCCATTGGATTCCGGAAGCTCGTAGCATTGGTCCCGATAAACCCCAATTTATTGCTTCCTCCCCACCAATAATGCCCACCCCTTCAACTCGTTCCAAAAAAATGGGATTTTGCGTAATAAGCTTTTGATATTCAACAATTCCTGTTAAAGAATAATCGCAGAAATCCAAACATTTATCTATCCAGCCATGAGGTAGATCAGCAGCGACTCCCCCGATACGGAAATAATTATGCATCATTCGCATACCTGTGGCAGCTTCGAATAGGTCATATAGCAATTCCCTTTCTCTGAAAATATAGAAGAAGGGAGTCTGTGAACCGATATCTGCCATAAAAGGTCCAAGCCATAATAAATGAGAAGCTATACGACTCAGCTCCAGCATAATTACTCTGATATAGCTGGCTCTTTTGGGTACTTGAATATTTCCTAATTGTTCTGGTGCATTTACCGTTATTGCCTCTGTGAACATAGTAGCTAAATAATCCCAACGTGTTACATAAGGAAGATATTGTATAATTGTTCGGTTTTCCGCAATTTTTTCCATCCCTCTGTGTAAATAACCCAATACGGGTTCGCAGTCAATAACATCTTCACCATCTAGAGTAACGATAAGTCGAAGAACACCATGCATTGATGGGTGGTGAGGACCCATATTAACTATCATGAGGTCTTTTCTTGTAGCCGGTACATTCATATGTTTTCTTCTCCGATCCATTATTCTATGAATTGCCGAAAACGAAATAAATGAGGTTCATCAAAATTCAAGATCTAATAAACCAAAGAATTCAAACAATCTTCAAATTAACGAGTTTTTGGTTCCCGAATATCTAATTGATCAATTAATTTTTTATAACGCACTCTATTTTTCTTTGACAAATAAGCCAGCAGCCGTTGACGTTTTCCCAGAATTTTCCGCAAACCTATCTGAGATAAATAATCTTTTCTGTGCAATTCAAAATGTGAAGTAAGTCTCTGTATCTTATTGGTGAAACTGATTACTTGAAATTCAACAGATCCTTTGTTTTTTTCTTCTTTCGGAATAACTGAGATGAATGAATTTTTGACCATAACCATAAAAATTTCTCTCTTTTTTTTTTTTTTCCACAGATATGGATTTTACCAATCAGGAATAATAAGAATGCCAGTTATTTTGATCTGATACACCCAATAATCTGGATTTATTCATATATTACTTTATTCTATCAAATCAAATCAAAATGAAATTCAAATGAATTGTAAGTACAATTTTTAATTTGATTCGATAGAAGGGCAATTTCTGTACCCACAAAAGAAAATGATTTTGACCTAAGAAGATTCTGCCGAATCATTTCTAGATTCAATCCAATTGAGACGTTATTGAATCGGTATCATGTATTAGAATGTAACACAGCGTGTGTGTACATTCATATACCGGATCCGACACCTGATATATAGGAAATGTACCAACCATCAACTAATTCCGAATCGTGGATACATATGTATCCTTGACATACTGAAACGGCTGCCATTATTGGTATCAAACCAGTAGCGATTCATACAAGCTAAATCCTCTAATCGATAATTGGGCCAAAGAAACAATTTGAATTGAATGAATTTATTTATATCTGTATCAATATGCTTGTCCTCATCCAAAAATTGCCCCCAGTTCCTTACATTGTTGTCATTGAAAAATACCGGATTTCTATCCATAACATTCCTATTTCCGGAATTGAAACAAATTAGAATTCTCAATTCTCTACGACGCCTAGGGGATAGAATATTTTCAGGAACAAGCAAATCATAATGATTTTCGTCTCTATTCACAAGCATCTTTTTTTGTTGTACAATGGATCCATTGAAATAATTCTCATCAACATATCTTTTTTCTCGATATCTTTCATTAGTTTGGCATTTATTATTATGGACCAATGAGATACCTATGGTTTGATACATAATAAATTGTCTATCCCATTTTATAGACAGACGTACTGGTTCGAGAATCAATATTCCCTTTTTTATCAATTCTGGAAGAGTTAGATTCGTCTGAATTAACATTACATCCAGGTGCATTTCTCCTCCTTGAATAGAGGATATAGCAATTTCCTTTGCATTTATTAGTCTAAGCAGGAAACAATATACCTTAACATTATTGAAAATTCTGTGATTCAAAGGATCATCCCATCTCAATTGAAAAAGCAAATATTTTTTCAGGAATAACTCTAGTTTTGCTTTCTTGTTACTCTCGGGTTGTCCTTTCTTTTCACGTTTTTGAATGTCTGATTCCGTGTAATCCTTTTCAAAATCTTTTTGTCGTTTTCGTGCGTCTGAGCCAATATTTCCGTGGCCGAGCTGTTCTTTTTCTTCTTGATTTCGATTCTTTAATTCAAGATATTCTTTTTGATTAGATGATATACGAAGATCCTTTTTTTGATTTCCATTAATGTTTTTGTTTTCACTAATGTTTTCATTTCCATTAAAAATGAAAAGAAGTAATTTGATTGGTATAATCCACGGTTTGATCTTATATGCATCATAAAGTGGCACAAATTCTGAGAAGAACCAAGATTTCGGATTTAATATGGGACGATATAGCATTTCTTTATTCATTCCCATCAAAAAAAACTTTTTTTTTTGATTGGGTGGGTTGATTTCTTGATGAATCGTGAGATAGAAAAGATCTTTCTTATCAATCATTTGATAATAATCAGTCTCGGTCTTAGTCATTTTATTAATGTTGGTCCCGGTATCCGTATCGGTCCAGGACTCAATATCGATATTCTTTCTAAGAAATAAATCGAAAATTTTCCACTCCAAATATTTTCTATCCGTACTTTTACCCGTACCAATAATATACTCTTCTCCTAGATAATCACTAATAGATATATCCCCCAGTACATAAAATGGTTCAATTTTAGGTGTGTTGTAGTTATATGGAATCTCTCGGTCCTCGTTTACTTGTAATGAGGATGGATAAATATATGAGTCTTTCCTATCCCCATAATTAATATATTTATATGAAAAAAGATCATATCTGTAGTTTTTTTTTAATTTTGCTTTTTTGCTCGTCAATGAATTCACTTCATAATCATTTTTTTTCTCGTAATGAATGAATTGGGCTTTTTCATATGAATTCTTTTTTGAGTCTTTATTTTGAATCGTACGACGCCAATTGACCCTAGTTCGCCATTTTTGCGGTACTAATTTAGACCACCTAGCCTGAGATAAATTGTATTGATAATGACCCCTTAACCAGTTTTTCCATTCATTCATTCCAGAATTCGGAAGTTTTTTATGCCTTGATTTGGAATCAAATATTCTTCGTGTTCCAAAAAAATTCCTGATTCTATCCTTAAGAATAAGATATGCTTCGCGATATTGAAGTAGAGATCTCAAATGATACTTCTTGATAGCTTCGATTTGTGATAATTTGTAAAATACAGATGCTTGTGAAAAGGAATATGGGTCACCAGAAATTTTTGATTTATTATTACTAATATTAGAAAGAGACTTTTTTATAGTCGAAATAAATTGAATTTTTTTTTGATTTGTTTCATCAATCCCTTCTTTATTTTTTTCATCATTGTGAATGTATTTATCGATAATCTTTTTTGTTGATTCAAGGAAAAGTTGTACATTGACTCTAGAAATATTAACCGTACATAGAAAGATATGTATGTATATTCTTTCGTTGAAAAATGTCAAAAAATAGTGCCATTTGCGTATGAATATGAATCTGTTACTTCTTCTTTTTGATATCTGCCAAATAGGTTTCTGCGATTCCGATCTTTTATCACCACAACTTGTATCGTTAGGACTAATATTTATATCCGGAGTTAGAAATATTTTTCTTTTGTCTTTTGCACCCCTTTCTATTTGATTTCTGATTAGGGTTGTTCTATCGGACAGATCTTTCCTTTTTTTTTCTGTCAGTGAATAATTTGCCCAATCCATGAATCTAATTCGAATGGTCGATTCAGGAACAATTTTATTACTGCTTCTGATTATGGAATCTTTTCCATTTCCATTCGGTTCATATACTTTCTTCAATACAAATAAGAAAATTGTATTTACGTTTACAAACTCTTTTATTATTCTTTTTAAAAATAGAACCGTTTTGATAATCCATCTTGTTTTTTCTTTTGAGACTTTTATAAACTGTTTTGTTTTTTTTTTGAAAACTCTTAGAACTAGAAAACATTTTTTTTTCACTTTTCTCTTTTTTTTTTCGAATTCATTATAAATAGGTTCAAAAAAGGAAGGTTGTTGTCGGGCAGAACCAAAAGGTA